AAATAATAGGAAGGCACACAAAGTAATAAATAAAAGATTTACCTCATTATTCGAAATCAAGTTTTTGAATATTTCAAACAAATCCCGAAATTCCAAACTACCCGTTATCCAGTAAAGACCTAAAATTCCTAATAATAAACCAAAATCTCCTACACGATTAGTTATAAACGCTTTTTGACAAGCATTTGCCGCGATAGGGCGTGTGAACCAAAAACCTATTAAAAAATAGGAACACATTCCAACGAATTCCCAAAAGATATAAATTTGTATCAAATTCGAACTGGTAACCAATCCCAACATTGAAGTATTAAAAAAACTAATATAAGCAAAAAATCTCCAATATCCTTGATCATGAGACATATAATTGTCACTATAAATAAGAACCAAAATTCCAACAGTAGTGATTAATATTGACATAATAGAAGTAAGTGAATCAATCAAGTGGCCAAACTCTAAAGAAAGATCATTATTGATAGTCCAAGACCATACATATTGATAGATAGAACTGGTATTTATTTGATGAATAGACAAATCGATCGAAAAAATCATAACTATACTTAACAATAAAACACTAGGAAAAGCCCACACACGACGAAGATTTTTTGTTGCCGTCGGAAAAAGTAGAAGTCCCATTCCTATTAACATAGGAACGAAAAGTGGAATGAAAGGTATAATCCACGAATATTGATATGTATATTCCATACAAAAAAATAAAAAAAATATTTTTCTTCTTAATCTTAATGAGTTTTGTTTCTTATTCGCCGGTTTTAGCTCGTTTGAAAGGTTCAGTTAATAAAAGAAAAATTAAGATATGCAAAACTTAAACAGAATTCTCTATTCTTAATTATTTTGAATCTTTGTACAATAACTTCAATCCAATATTGCAAAGCACGAAGTGAAAATGAGTCAAATGATATGACTAAATTCTTAGTAAAAAAGAAAGTTTATTTTTTGGTTTTTTTAGTTAGTAATATTAATAAAAAATATAAATATTTATAAAAAATAAAATATATTATTATATATTAACAATAATTTACACCTCATAGAGTTAGAGTGAATAGAAAAAATTACACCAAAAAATTAGTTTATTTTGATATGAATCCCTCAAAAAAATAAAAATTTATTGAGTTTGTTTATTCCGAAAAATTTTCGTTCATTTTGGAACTAATTGATTATTTCCCGTTACAATAAAAGACATCTAAGTTTGTAAAAAAGATTATTATATTCAAGAGTTTACTTTACATAGCAGAGAAAAAGTAAGATACATTATTTTTTTAAAAAATCATGTATCTTTTAATAGATTAACGACCGGTCTGATTAAATTTTCAAATGGAAATTAGGCACACTCTTTCTTCGAGCGTGAGCAATTCATTTTTAAGCAGGATAAGATAAGGGTTGGTTTCTTAAACTTTTTCGATTTATTTTATTCGATGTATAAATGGAGTACGACGAAAATAGACAGAGATATAACCAGACAGACAGTCTTCTTTTTTTTTTGTAAGAATTACATAAAATATTACTAGGAATAAAAAATAAAAAGACTATAAGACTATGTGATTTTTACATAATATTTACATATTAAGGGAATGTAACCTAGAAAAAAAGTGGATAGATATAGGTCTAATTAAATTAAAGAACAATTCATTTTGAACAATAGATGTCTTTCACATGAACTATAGTAATGAAAAAACTAGTATAATTTTTTGAATGGCAGTTCCAAAAAAACGTACTTCTATATCAAAAAAACGGATTCGTAAAAAGATTTGGAAAAAAAAGGGATATTGGACAGCATTGAAATATTTTTCGTTAGCCACATCTCTTTCTACAGGGAACTCAAAAAGCTTTTTTGTGCAACAAATACAAATATTGGAGTAATCTCTGAATTTTGCCGGACTCGAAGAATAGACTAATCTCGTTTATTCTTTTCCAATTTTATTTCGTTTTTCTATAGATATATAATTTTTTCTTTTTCTATAGATATAGATTTCGAATCGATTTCTTTATAGATATCTCTATTCTATATAGAAAGAATGGTTATATTCTAGATATAAAGAATGGTACTGGTTTTTGAAACAACAAAAAAAGAATAAACATAACAAAATTTCAACTTTTTGAAGTATGTTTTCTCATTTTTGGAATGAAGAGTTTCATTTTCCCCATCGACCGAATAATCAATAACAAATTTTTTTGTCTTGTTTTTTTAGTATTAGTATACTAAATTAGTATACTAAGTAGATAGAAAATCTTTAGTAATTTTAGTAATAAAGTAAAAAAAATAAATGAAATGAGACACATTATTGGGCATTGGAACTAATTGATTTCAAACTTGTTTTTGTAAATTTTGGAAGTACTTTATTATATTCTCTAAATTACTATCACTAACGATATTAACTAGCTATCATATTAACTAGCTATATATATTTATATTATATATATATACCCTCTTTTTTTAACCCAATTGAAAAGTCACCCTTCCCTTTTTTGGTTTATTGGAAATAATAATTTCCAAATTGAAATGCTCCAAGATAGATCTTAAAATAAAAGAGGGTACAATTACGATCGAAATCAAAAGTCTTTTTTATCTGATATCTTAATAATTTTTTTTAATTGGTTTTCGAAATATTAACTTAAATATTAACTTTTCGACACAACAAAAATTCTAATGATTAATACAAAGCTATGCAAATGTTTATTTATATAAATTCTTGGAATAGAGTGCTAACTAAATTTGTGATTCATAAAAATACTATTTTTCTTTCAAATGCATATTTTTTATTTATTTTATTTAATTATTAAAAAAAAATGAATCATTTAAAAACACAAATGACAAAGCAAATTTTTTGTTTCAGAGGTTGAAGTCAGAACTGTATAGATCTAGTTACAACGGTGCCATTTTCAGAAAGGATAAACTATGAAAAACCCCACTCCCATTACTAACTTAACTTCAAAAAAATTGACACTCAAAACTAAAAACGAATGATAATAAGAATTCTTATTGTAATTGGAATATTCAAATCTTCAAAAAAGAAAAATTTTTTAATGTTTCGATTTTTATGTTTAATAAACAAATATTGTATTGCATTTGAATTGACTCTTTCAATCTCGACGATGTAATAAAAATAGATTATTATGATTTCGAGCAAGCCGCTATGGTGAAATCGGTAGACACGCTGCTCTTAGGAAGCAGTGCTAGAGCATCTCGGTTCGAGTCCGAGTGGCGGCATGGCATCTTATCTTCGAAAAGAGTAAGTCCTAGAATGAATTCCATTCCCGATTTCCATTCCTATAATTAGTGGACCCTTTTTTATTTATGATATTTTCAACTTTAGAGCATATATTAACTCATATATCATTTTCGGTCGTATCAATTGTAATTGCAATTCATTTGATAAACTTATCACTCAATGGAATCGTAGGACTACATGATTCGTTGGGAAAAGGCATGATAGTAACTTTTTTCTGTATAACAGGATTATTAGTTACTCGTTGGATTTTTTCGGAGCATTTACCATTAAGTGATTTATATGAATCATTAATCTTTCTTTCATGGAGTTTTTCCATTTTTAATATGATTCCGTCTTTTACTTTTAAAAAACATAAAAACCATTTAAGCACAATAATCGCACCAAGTGTTATTTTGACCCAAGGCTTTGCTACTTCGGGTCTTTTAATCAAAATGCATCAATCCACAATATTAGTACCCGCTCTCCAATCCCATTGGTTAATGATGCATGTAAGTATGATGGTATTGGGCTATGCAGCTCTTTTATGTGGCTCATTATTATCAGTAGCTCTTTTAGTCATTACATTTCGAAAAGTCATAAGGATTATTGGTAATAGCAATAATTTTTATTTTTTAAATGAGTCATTTTCTTTTGCCGAGATCAAATACCTGAACAAGAGAAATAATATTTTACGAAACACTTCTTTTCTTTCTTTTCGAAATTCTTACAGATCTCAATTTATTCAACAATTGGATCGTTGGAGTCATCGTATTATTAGTCTAGGGTTTCTCTTTTTAACCATAGGTATTCTTTCGGGAGCAGTATGGGCTAATGAGGCATGGGGATCCTATTGGAATTGGGATCCAAAGGAAACTTGGGCGTTTATTACTTGGACAATATTCGCGATTTTTTTACATACTAGAAAAAAATTGGAAGGGGTAAATTCTTCAATAGTAGCCTCTATGGGCTTTCTTATAATTTGGGTATGTTATTTTGGGATCAATCTATTAGGAATAGGATTACATAGTTATGGTTCATTTACATCAAATTGATGTTTAAGTGAATTGAATAAAGAAGGGGTCTGACAAATACAAACGACAAATACAAACATAGTAAGCATATAATAAAACTTCACATAAACCGTCGATAACCCCTTAGAATCCACTAATGTAGTGATTCAAGGGGTTCTCCCAACCATCAAAGATATCTGGTTACAATTCCTTTTTTAAGTTAAGATGATAGAAGAAAAAGATTTCTTTTTTCATTGTATAATGGATACTATTAAATAAAAAAAAAGAGCAAGAAATCTTTTTTTTTATTTCATGAAAACTATCTATAAAAAATTCGATAGAATAGCTTCGACCTTGTCAACTGATAATGAGAAAATAAAATCCGGATAAATACCAATACCTATTACAGGTAAAAGGATCGAAATCGAAATAAATAACTCTCGCGGCCCAGAATCAAAAAAATAAGAGTTTGGTGTATTAAAAATAAAAAGCGTGTATCCATAGAACATCTGGCGTAACATAGATAATGAATAAATAGGAGTTAATATCATTCCAGTGGCCGTTACAAAAGTAATTAGTATTTTTGTCATTAAAAGATATTTTTGACTCGTAATTATTCCAAAAAAGACTATCAATTCTGCAACAAAACCGCTCATGCCTGGCAATGCAAGGGAAGCCATCGATAAGATACTGAACACCGTGAATATTTTTGGCAGTGGGATAGCCATTCCACCCATTTCGTCGAGATAAAGAAGACGTATTCTATCATAACCCGTTCCTGCCAAGAAAAAAAGCGCAGTGCCAATAAACCCATGCGAGATTATTTGAAAAATGGCTCCATTGAGTCCCGTATCGCTTATCGAACCAATTCCTATAATTATGAAACCCATATGAGATACAGAGGAATAAGCTATTCTTTTTTTTAAATTACGTTGACCAAGAGATGTTGAAGCGGCATAGATTATTTGAATTGCGCCTAATATCATTAACCCGGGAGAGAATATAGAATGAGCGTGGGGGAATAATTCCATATTAATTCGAACCAATCCATACGCTCCCATTTTTAATAAAATTCCGGCTAAAAGCATACAAGTACTGTAATGTGCTTCCCCATGGGTGTCTGGTAACCATGTATGTAAGGGTATAATCGGCGATTTTACAGCAAAAGCAATAATAAATCCAATATAGAATATTATTTCCAGTGCCAAAGGATATGATTGATTAGCTGATGTTTCCAAATTTAATGCTGGTTCATTGGAACCATATAAACCGATACCTAGAACTCCCATTAATAAAAAAACGGAACTTCCTGCAGTGTACAAAATGAACTTTGTAGCTGAATACAAACGTTTCTTTCCCCCCCACATGGATAAAAGTAGATAAACAGGAATTAATTCTACTTCCCACATGATGAAAAAAAGTAAAATGTCTCGAGAAGAAAATGATCCTATTTGACCGCTATACATTGCTAACATCAGAAAATGGAATAATTTGGATTCCCGAGTAACCGGCTGAGCCGCCAAAGTCGCTAAAGTGGTGATAAATCCCGTGAGTAAAATCGGTCCGATAGAGAGTCCATCTATTCCGAATCTCCAATAAAAATCAAAAAAATTTATCCATTTATAATTCTCCGTCAGTTGCATTAATGGATCGTCCAATTCGAAATGATAACAGAATGCATAGGTTGTTAGAAGGAGATCTATTAAGCATATACAAATAGTATACCAGCGAATTACCTTATTTCCTCTATGAGGAAATAAGAAGATTAAGGAACCCGCGGATATTGGCAAAACGACAATTATTGTTAACCAAGGAAAAAAATTCGTGGTAAAAATAAGATACACTTGGGCCAGAAAACCCGTGCTCAAAACGACTTTTTATTTTTATGTTTTGAGCACGGGTTTTTGTCAGTAAAAAAACGTATTCGTATGGGGTTTTTTGAAACGTATCAATCAATAAGCTAGACCCATGCTTCTAGTTGTTTCATGCCATAAATAAACTCGAACACTCAAGAAATCCGTCGGACAGGCAGATTCACATCTTTTACAGCCGACACAATCCTCTGTTCTTGGAGCAGAAGCAATTTGCTTAGCTTTACATCCGTCCCAAGGTATCATTTCTAATACATCTGTCGGACAAGCTCGGACACATTGAGTACATCCTATACAGGTATCATAAATCTTTACTGAATGTGACATTGGGTCTATTATTTTTTGAACATCAGAAATTTTCGATCTAGTAAAACTTTTAAATGAATCATATATTTAGACACCAGATGAATCAACGATTTACCAGACGTTTTCCAATCAATCTACTTCTGGATCAAGTTCCTAAAAGAGGGCCAAGATACTTTGATTTCTTACGTTTTCGCAAACATGATCATACGTTATGTATCATACATGTTAATTGCGAATTGATGAATATTCATATTCTACTTTTATTTTAATATTCTATAATGTTTATGATTAATACTATTTTTTTTTATTCATTTATTTATTCAACAAATTCGATTGATTGATACGAATTGATTTTCTGTTACGATAAATTGATGAAACAATAGCTGGTCCGATAGCTGCTTCAGCGGCTGCAATAGCTATAACAAAAATGGAAAAAATATTTCCTTTTAATTGACGACTATCAAAAAAATCAGAAAATGTTACGAAATTTATATTAACCGCATTCAGTATAAGTTCAAGACACATAAGGGCTCTAACCATATTTTGGCTCGTGATCAATCCATAGATACCGATAGAAAATAAAAAGGCACTCAAAAAAAGTACATGTTCGAGCATCATTGACCAACTCCTTAAAAATTTCGATTCATTTCAATATGAACAACAATTCAATCAACGGATTCCATTGACTAGAGAATCGAACAAAACCAAAAGAATACATTAAATCGAATAAAAAAATGATTTGAAACAGACTTTCCCTTTCACATATAATTGAAAGGAAATGGATGGGATAAGATAGAGCAAAATGGAATTTGAATTGCTGTTGATAGTTCTAAAGATTTTTTACTGTCGGGCCACGACAATTGCACCTATCAAAGCAGCTAAAAGAATTATTGAAATGAGTTCAAATGGAAGAAAAAAATCTGTTGATAAATGAATTCCAATTTGTTGACTATTACTTATCAAATCTTGTTCGATAATCTGATTTGATCTTGTAGTCCAAATAATCCCGGACCATGATGTATCTGGAATAGTAGTCATTAGTGAAACAAAAATACTTATACAAACCAACAAAGTAACTCCGTCCCCAACGGTCCAAAAATAAAAATTGTGGGAATATTCTGAACCTTTCATGAACATCACAGCAAATATGATTAAAACATTTATAGCTCCTACGTAAATAAGTAGCTGTGCCGCAGCTACAAAATGGGAGTTTGATAAAATATAGAATAAAGATATACAAACAAGAACCAGTCCCAACGAAAAGGCAGAAAAAATTGGGTTGGTAAATAATACTACTCCTATACTTCCTAATACAAGAACTGATCCTAGAAAGACTAAAAGAAAATCATGTATCGGTTCAGGCAAATCCATTATATGGAAAATAAGAAATAAAAAAATCGAAATTTCATGACCTTTTTGATTTTGATACGACCAGGAAAAAAATTTATATACTAAATTACTAATTGAATTAACTCCTAAGGAGTGTGAGTTGATATAGGTACAGTTCTAGGAAGAATCTCATTCTTTATACGAAAGAGTAGTTAGAAGCTATACTCTATACTCTCTCTCTCTATATATATATAGTATATATTGATTCTATAATATATTGATTCTATAATTCCATTTTTGGTTTTGGAAAAAATTACAAATCGATTTAAATTTCGAGATTATTATAATAATATTTATTCTATCTATCTATCTATATTTATTTAATTTTTTACTATTTTAATATTTTTTTAATATTTTCTTCCTATACTATTTACTATTGATTTGATATATTTAAAATATATCATTATTTTATATCATTATTTATATGATTTCATTTTTTAAATTCTATAGAATCCATTAGATTATTTTTTAATTAGATTATTTTTTATTTTCTTATATATATATAAATTTTATATAATTAAAATTTATATAATTTTTTTATGATTATTTTCTTTTTCTTTGAATTGAGGCGAGTTTAAAATTGTTCGAATTGTATAATCGTCAATTACTGACATTGGTAAACGTCCCAAAGCAATTTGATTATAATTCAATTCGTGACGATCATAAGTCGAAAGTTCATATTCTTCAGTCATTGATAAACAATTTGTTGGACAATACTCAACGCAATTACCACAAAATATACAGATCCCGAAATCAATACTGTAATTAAGCAATCGTTTCTTTCGAATAGAAGTTTCCAGTTTCCAATCAACAACAGGTAGATCTATAGGACATACACGAACACATACTTCACAAGCAATGCATTTATCAAATTCAAAATGGATTCGACCGCGGAAACGCTCCGATGTGATTAATTTTTCATAAGGATATTGAATAGTTACAGGGAAACGATTTGCGTGGGATAGGGTAATCATAAAACTTTGACCAATGTACATTGCAGCTCGTACTGTTTGTTGACCATAATTCATGAACCCAGTTACCATAAGGAACATATCGTGAATATCTATGAATAACTTTATTTTGTTTCTTTCTCTTGTTTGAGACAAGTTATCAATATAGAATATTCATTTTTTACAGTGAAAGCAGTTGAGACGAAGTTGTTAATAATAGATTACCGAGAGAAATAGGTAAAAGAAATTTCCATCCAAGATTTAATAATTGGTCCATTCTTAGCCTAGGTAAAGTCCATCTTGTTGTGATAGAAATGAACAAGAAGAAATAAGTTTTAGCTAATGTAATAAAGATACCAATTGTAGTTCCAAAAACTCCACACACTTTATTTATTTCAAAAAGTTCAGAAATGAATATGTACGGGGTAGGGGTATTCCAACCGCCTAAGTAAAGAACCGTTACAAATAATGAAGAAACTAATAGGTTTAAATAGGAAGCAACATAAAATAAACCAAATCTTATACCCGAATATTCGGTTTGATAACCGGCTACTAATTCTTCTTCTGCTTCTGGTAAATCAAAAGGTAATCTTTCACATTCCGCTAGCGAAGAAATTAGAAAAACAATAAAACCTATAGGTTGACGCCATAAATTCCACCCCCAAAAACCGTATTTTGATTGCGAATCCACTATATCAACCGTACTTAAACTGTTAGATAATCCTAGTCGGTGATAACATTACTGTTCCCATCGCTATTACAGAACCGTACATGAGATTTTCACCTCATACGGCTCCTCGAAGGCCATAAAGAAATCTAAGGACGGCACCGTTTATTTCTCTTGATATATCCCTAAGGATAGGTGGGCTTCATTTTTATTGGACGGTCCTGAATTAAACCAATTGAATTCTGTCTGTTCGAATTATAATAAAAAAAAAAATAGAAAAAAATGAAATAAAAAGTTACTTCTGAATTGATCTTATCCCCTAAAAAATGGAATTGGTTGAGTAATAACTTAATTCTTCAATAAAATACTCCTTTAATTTATTAATAACTTATACTTTTCGATTCCAAAAAATAATATGAATTAAGATATTCATTTTATCTCCATGAAATATGGATATAAGAAATAAGAAAAAGGGATCTCTGATTTGTTTATTGTTTATTGGAATTGTATTATATTAATTATATTAATTGATTCTTTCTTTTTTTCTTTCTTAGTTTTGGTTTTGTTTTCTTTTTTATGTACAAAAGGAGGACTTAAAAAAAAAATTAAAAGGATTATTTCGTTCCTGATAGTCATATTTATTTAATCGGTGGATAGTAGCCTATACTCTGGACCGGAATTGTGGGGAGTACTGCCAGATTATTTCTACCAATTTTAAGCCCCAATTAGTATTCTTTTTATATTCTGCTTATATTCTGCAGAAATACTCTTTTAGATAATATAATTTACATAATCTCCATTACTAATCCTTTGTGTATCTTGGTGTTTCTAACCATCCAATCATTTTCTTTTTTATCAATCCCCTACCCCTTTATTTATCGTAATACATGTATGGTAATTCATACAAATGGTAGTGAAAACTCAATAAGGTTGGTCTTGTTGAGCCCGCTTCAAGACAGGATGACTAAAGCAACCAATCTTGGGGGAAACGGCCCCTTCCATTTTTTTCCACTTCATTTTTTTCTTAATACATAGAAAATGAGACTCCATATTTTGACTGCAAATTAAATAAAATTCAAATGAAATACAAGCTGTTTTATTTCACCCATCTAACTATCTGATTTAGTTCATCAATCCGAACTCCGAATAATAATAATTATGAATAAAAAATGAAGATATCTATTCAATTTATTCTACTTCTTTCCTATAAAACCTAGAAAAAGGGAGCATGGAAAAGTTTCTGTCTCACCGAATCGCACGTAGAGATATTGATAACACACATAGAGTTAATGGTATTTCATAACTAATCGATTGAGCAGCAGCCCGTAGACCACCCAAAAAGGAATATTTATTATTTGATCCATATCCGGACATAAGAAGTCCAACGGGAGCAATACTCGAAATAGCAATCCATAAAAAAACACCAATATTAAGATCAGCTAAAATAAAGTTATAGCCAAAAGGAATTACTGAATAGCTTACTAGAATTGATATGACTGATATGGATGGTCCGATACTGAATAAACGAGTATTTCCCCTAGATAGAAGAAGATTTTCTTTGAAAAGTAGTTTTGTTCCATCGGCTATAGCTTGAAGAACTCCCAAAGGACCGGCGTATTCAGGTCCAATACGCTGTTGGATCCCTGCGGATATTTCTCTTTCTAGCCATACAATCACTAGTACACCTATTGTGATTCCCAATACAAGAGTAAAAATAGGGACAAGTACCCATAGAATTCCATAGACCTCTTTTAAAGATTCCAATCTGGAAAAAGAATTGATATCTTGTACTTCTGTTGTATAAATTCTCATTTCAACGATCAACTTCTCCCATAATGATATCTATGCTACCTAGTATCGTCATAATATCAGCCAATTTCATTCTTTTAACTAACTGAGGAAGAATTTGCAAATTGATAAAACCTGGTGGACGAATTTTCCATCTCCAAGGAAAACCATTCTTATCCCCTATTAGAAAAATTCCTAATTCTCCCTTTGGTGCTTCAACTCTCACATAAAGTTCTTGTTTCGGCAATTCAAAAATCGGAGAAGGTTTTTTACTAATGAATCGATATTCAAAATCATTCCAGTCTGGATCCTTTTCCCTATCAAAATCAAAGCAGCGTAATTCTAAATTCTCATATGGCCCGCCGGGAATTCCTTCCAGAGCCTGTTGAATAATTTTTATGGATTCCGTCATTTCACCAATTCGGACTAAATAACGGGCTAATGAATCTCCTTCTTTTTGCCATTGAACTTCCCAATCCAATTCGTCGTAACACTCATAATGATCAACTTTACGAAGATCCCATTCTATTCCGGAAGCCCGAAGCATTGGTCCTGATAAACCCCAATTTATTACTTCCTTTCCACCAATACTGCCGACTCCCTCAACCCGTTCTAAAAAAATAGGATTTTGTGTAATAAGTTTTTGATATTCAACAACCCCTGTTAAAAAATAATCGCAGAAATCAAAACATTTATCTATCCAGCCATGAGGTAGATCAGCCGCTACTCCTCCGATACGAAAAAAATTATGCATCATTTTCATACCGGTGGCAGCTTCGAATAGATCATATATTAATTCTCTTTCTCTGAAAATATAGAAGAAAGGAGTTTGGGCACCAATATCTGCCATAAAAGGTCCAAGCCATAGCAAGTGAGAAGCTATACGACTCAACTCCAACATAATTACTCGGATATAGCTGGCTCTTTTAGGTACTTGAATATTTCCTAACTGTTCCGGTCCATTTACGGTTATTGCTTCGGGGAACATAGTAGCTAAATAATCCCAACGTGTTACATAAGGCAGATATTGTATAATTGTTCGGTTTTCTGCAATTTTTTCCATCCCTCTATGTAAATAACCCAATATTGGTTCACAATCAATAACATCTTCACCATCTAGAGTAACAATGAGTCGAAGAACACCGTGCATTGATGGGTGCTGAGGGCCCATATTGACTATCATGAGGTCTTTTCTTGTAGCTGGGGCATTCATAGGTTTTTCCTCGATTCATTGAATTGCTTAAAACAAAAATAAGTTCATCAAAATTCAAGATCTAATAAATCGAATAATTAAAAAAGATTCTTCAAATTAACGAGTTTTTGACTCCCGAATATCCAACTGATTAATTAATTTTTTATAACGTATTACATTTCTCTTTGACAAATAAGACAGTAGTCGTTGGCGTTTTCCCAGAATTTTACGTAAACCTCTTTGAGATAAGTAGTCTTTTCTGTGCAATTCCAAATGTGAAGTAAGTCTTCGTATCTTATTGCTGAAATTGAATACTTGAAATTCAACCGATCCCGGATTTTCTTCTTTTTTTTCTTGTGAAATGACTAGTATAAATGAATTTTTTACCATAAAACAAAAGCTTTCCTCTCCTCTTTCTATATGGATACATAGAAGAATAGATAGATAGATAGATATTTTTTTTTGATCAGTAATAATAATAATGACACTATTTTTTGAATTTGCTATATATAATAATTTTAATTTCCTTAATAATTCCTAATTTTTTTTTTCAAATTGAATTTATTATTATTAATATTAATCAATTCAATTCAATGTTTATGCATTCAGAAAATACAAAATTTTTATTTTAAAATAATTTTTTTTAAAAAAATAAAAAATTAAGAAGATTTTGTCTGATTCATTTCTAGATCGAATGGATACATCATTCAATTAGGATCATGCCTTCGAATAGAAGGTAAGGGAAGACAATGCGTGTGTGTATTTATTTGTCTTCGTAGGCCAGATATGTTACGAGAAACAGAAAAAATAAAAATTTAAATTTAAATATAGATTAACGAATTTTCAATCGCGGATACATATGTATCCTTAGCATACTGAAACGGCTGCCATTATTGGTATCAAACCAATATCGATTCATACAAACTAAATCTTCTACGCGATAATTTGGCCAAAGAAAAAATTTTAAAAAAATTAGTTTTTTTTTATCTCTATCAAGATATTTCCTTTTAGCAAAAACTTGACAGAAATTAGTTACTTTATTCCCATTGTAAAATGCCGTATTTTGATGCATACCACCTCGATTCCCAGAATTGAAACAAATTCGAATTCTCAATTCTCTACGACGTCTAGAGGATAAAATATTTTCAGGAACAAGTAAATCATAATGATTTTTTTCTTTATTTTCAGTCATCTTTTGATGCTTTGTAATGGGTTCATCAAAATTCGTCTTATCAACATAGCTTTTTTCTGGGTATCTTTGATGAAATTGAAATTTGTGCTTACTTTTATGAATCAATGAAACGCCTATGGTTTGATACATAAAAAATTGTCCATTGTTTTTTATAGACAGACGAACTGGTTCGACAACAAATATTCCGTTATTTTTCATCAATTGTGGAAGGAGTAAATCCTGAATCATCATAATATCTAGACTTAAATCTCCTTTTTGAATCGAGGAAATAGCAACGTCTTTTAGATTTGTCAGTCTAAGCAAGAGACAATATATTTCGATATTATTCATTATTTTTTCATCTAAACAATTATTCCATTTCAATTGAAAACGCAAATACCTTCTTAGTAAGAAATTTAGTTCTTCTATATTGTTCTTGTATTTTATTTTATTTGATGGTGGTCTAAAAACATCTATTTTTTTCTTTCTGGTGATACTTTTATTTTCATTATCATTTTTTTTCACATTAAAATTGAAAAAAAGGAATTTGATTGGTATGACCCATGGTTTACTTGTATATGTTTTATAAAATTTTACAAATTTTGCGAAGAACCAAAGTTCCAGATTCGATATAGAACGATTTAGTATTTCTACATTCATTCCCATCCAATCAAAAAAAAAACTTTTTTGATTGGACGGGTTGATTTCTTGGTGAATCATAAGATAATAATCGGTATCAATCCAGGCCTCAATATCTATCTTATTTCTAAGATCAAAATTCAGAAGTCTCCAATCAAAATACTGTCTATCCAGGTTTTTTTCCATATCTATAATACCATCTTCCCCTATATAATTCTTGATAGGGATATCATCTTCCATATCAAATAATTTGCGTTTACGCGTGCTGTAATTATAAGAAAATGTTTTGTCATTATTGGCGTGTAATGGTGATCCATATCGAGAAACAGATGAGTCTTTCTTATCTGTATAATTAAGAGATTTATATGATAAAAGATCATATCTATATTGTTTTTTAATTTTTTTTTTTCGATTTGTTAATAAGTTTACTTCTTGTTTTTTGTAAAGAATTAATCGGTTTTTTTCATATGAATCACATTTGGTTAAATCTTTTTTTTTTTTTTGAGCCATACGACATTTGTGGATTCTATTTCGCCATTTTTGTGATACTAATATAGACCTCTGAGATAAATCATATTGATAATGACCCCTTAACCAATTTTTCCATTGATTCATTACAGAATTGTGAGTCTTTTTATGTCTTAATTTGGACTGGCACATTCCTTGTACCCCCCCCAAATAATCCTTTATTTCATTCTTAAGAAAAAGAGATGTTCCAGGATATTGAAAAACGGATCTTAACTTATAGTTATATAATTCAATAACTTGGGTTTGTGATAATTTGTAAAATACATATGCTTGTGATAAAGAGGGTACGTCACAAAAAATCTGTGAATTACCAATATTAGAAATTGATTTTTTTATAATCGAAATAAAAATAAATTGAATTATCTTTTTATTTGTTTTCTCAATTCTTTTTTCATTTGCTTCATTATGGTAAGTGTATTTTTTAATAATTTTTTTTGTTGATTCAACAAAAAGTTGGACATTCGTGCTAGGAATTTTAATGATACATAGAAAGATATCTATAGATATCCTTTCAATGAAAAATGGAAAAACAAAATATGATTTGTGAATTGATCGAATATTTCTTCTTTTTAATATCGACCAAATAGTTTGGGGAGATTCGAATCTTTTTCTTTTATCATCAGAACGTGTTTTGTTAAAACGAATATTTATCTCTGGAGTTCGAAACCCCTTTTTCTTGTTTTTTGTAATTTTCTCTATTTGCTTTAGGATTGTCTTTCTTCGATCATTCAGATCTTTTATTTTTTTTTCTGTCAATGAAGAATTTGTCCAATTAATAGATTGAATTGGAATGGACGATTCATAGCTCATTCGATTACTATTACTGATTATTGAATCTTTTTGAGTTTTACTCACTTCATAGATTTCTTTCAATTCAAATAAAGTAATTTGTTTTCTTTTTGATAATTTTTTTCTTATTTCTTTTAGAATTTTTTCTTTTCTAAATAGAATCCTTTTCATGATCCATTTTACTCTTTCTTTTGAAACATTTAGAATTTTTTTTTTTTTTTCGGTTAAAACTTTTAGAAATAGAAAAAAAAAACAATTCCCATTTTTAATTCTTTTTTTTAGTTCTTTAAAATAAAAAATGGGATAAAAAAAAAATGAAAAGTCAAATGAGATAGGAGAACCAAAAGGCAATTCAACTTCCATTCCCCAAGTGCTTAAAAAGCAAAAATTTGCTTCTTTTTTTTGTTTTTGCGCTTTTTTTTTCGTTTTCGTTGGATCCTTTTCTTTTTGGGGGGATCGTAGCTTCGATCTGTGCCAAGGTTTCAAACGAAAGGGAAATAGTATCTTTATCTGAATACCTTCTGAAAGCCAGTTTTTTGGAAATTCTGTTTCTGATAATGGAACGCCATCATAAGTACATTTAATATGTATTTCTCTATTCAAATCCTTTAAATCCTGCGACCATTCGGGATTTTGAAAGAATAGCATACGAACAATATTTTTAGTTATTATCAATAAAGGGAATAGAATATATTTTCTAAGAATCGCATGGGTTACTAATAAAATACCTCTTACTCCTTGAGCAAATACAATGCTATCCCAGGTTTCTGCTATTTCCATACGCTTTTCTTCATCTTGTTCGTATTCTTTTCTTTTTTGCTCCTCTTCCTTCTGCCTTTTTTCTCTCTCGTCTTCCGCATAATCCGAAATTTTTAATTCTCTGTTTTTCCACATCCCATTTTTAAAATTAAAAAGGATTCTCATTGACTTCAAAATATCAAAAAAGAAAGAGTATTTCTTAATTTTGTCCCAAAAAAGAGGAGAATGCGCGTTTGCTTGAAAGAGTTTCCAAATAACTGTTTTACGTCTTTGACTGCGTAGAGATCCTATTATTATGTCTCGACGAAAATCCGATTGTTGTACATAACGTATTAAAGCCAATTCATCTTCTCTCCTTTTTTTATATTTTTTATTCCTATTCTGGTTATCGGTAGAAATATCGTCATTCTTTGAGTTCTTATTAATAAAAATCACTATACGTTTGGCTTTTCTTGAACGAATTTTATAATCCTCGGATTCATTTTCTTTGTTTTTTTTCTTTTCTTCCTCTTGCTTTTCTCCTTCTATTTGTTCCAACTCGTTAATAAATTTGTATGACCATCGAGGAATTGTTTTACTGATTTCTTTTATCCCAATCGATTTTTTTCTATTTACAATAGTTTTCTCGTTCGGATCAGTTATAACTGTGTCAAATAATAATTTAATTTTTTTTTTTTCATCTTCTGAAGTAATTCTTATTTGTTCATGTTTTGGAAATGAAAAAAGTCGCTTAAAATAAAAACTTGATACTGATTTTTCTTTTCCAGAAAATTCACTAATTAAGTTCAAAATAGAACTAATTTCAGTTGAGAATGATTTTCTATCAAACATATCCATTTTCTGTTCAAGTTCTGAATAATTAATATGAAAAAGGATACCATGAATCTTATTTATCCAAATATCATTTTTTGTGTAAGTTTTCTTTTTGATTAAGAGCGAAAAACTGTTTTTGATTCGTCCGCGATAGGGTCCGTTCAACAAGGGGTCATATATTTTAGGTAAGTGTTTTTTTTTAGTCTCATCATTACCCAATCTAATCCTTTTTTCGATTACATCCATAGCAATAAATTCCTTATCTAGAGCTTTTGCACTATTAAAAAATTTTTTGCTTAGGCTCTTTTTTTTTTTTTCATTAGTGGAACTCCAATAATTATTCAATTCATCAGTGAGTTTTTCTGTTGTCAAGAGAGACATTTTTCTTTGCATCATTTCAACAA